AATTTCGTATTTTTTGATCTTCTTGTAGATCCTCAGAATAATTTTTTGGTTGTGAAAACCAAAGAGAATGATGACCTTGGGTTGCACCAAGTCTGAAACCAAGTGGATTTATTTTTTGTCCCATAATCCCTCATTAGTATTACTCTACATATAATGACTTCTTTTATTTATTTTTTTTTTTTTATGAATTTTTTTTATGAATATTATATTCCTATTTATATTTATAATAGTTGTCATATAAATATTCTTTCTCTACGTCTAAGTCTTTCAGTACAATATTTATATGACAAGTACGTCTTTTTATTGGATAACCCCGTCCCCGAGCTCGAGGTTTTAATTTTTTTACAGTGTTGCCTTCGTTGACTTCAGCTTTACTAATGATTAAACTAGCTTCGTTGAAGCGCATATTGTGATTGGCGTTTGCTGCTGCAGAATAAACCAATCTTAAAATTGGATAACATGCTCGATATGGCATGAGTTCTAGTATCATAAGTGTTTCTACATAGGAACGTCCACGAATCTGATCAATTACTCTTCGCGCTTTATGAGCAGACATAGATATATATTGTCCTATAGCATATACTTCTGTATATCGGTTTGTCTTTCTCTTCTTTATCATAAGGTTCACTCCTCACTAATGAACGATAAGCATCTATATTAACTTTTATTATTTTAATATTTATAAACTAAATATTAACTAATTATTAACGACGAGATCTATTATCATTTTTTGCATGTCCCCGGAAATTTAGAGTGGGTGCAAATTCTCCCAATTTATGGCCTACCATACGATCTGTTATATAAATGGGCAAATGTTCTTTTCCATTATGAACAGCAATAGTATGCCCGATCATTGTAGGTATAATGGTAGACGCTCGGGACCAAGTTACTATTATTTCTTTTTCCGCTTTTGTGTTAAGCATATTCATTTTTCTTAATAAATGATTGGCTACAAAAGGATTTTTTTTTAGTGAACGTGCCACAATTAATTACTCCTATTTTTTTTTTTATTATAAAGACGAAGAAACAAATTCTATTTTCTCTCCTATTTACTACGGCGACGAAGAATCAAATTATCACTATATTTATTCCTTTTTCTACTTCTTCTGCCAAGTGCAGGATAACCCCAAGGGGTTGAGGGTTTTTTTCTACCAATTGGGGCCCTCCCTT